CCCCGGAATTCCTTCCAGAGCCTGTTGAATAATTTTTATGGATTCCGCCATTTCACTGATTCGTACTAAATAACGAGCTAATGAGTCTCCTTCTTTTTGCCATTGGACTTCCCAATCGAATTCATCGTAACACTCATAATGATCAACTTTACGAAGATCCCATTGCATTCCGGAAGCTCGTAGCATTGGTCCTGATAAACCCCAATTTATTGCTTCCTCTCCACCAATAATGCCCACTCCTTCAACTCGTTCCAAAAAAATGGGATTCCGCGTAATAAGCTGTTGATATTCAACAACTCCTGTTAAAGAATAATCGCAGAAATCCAAACATTTATCTATCCAGCCATGAGGTAGATCAGCAGCTACTCCCCCGATACGGAAATAATTATGCATCATTCGCATACCTGTGGCAGCTTCGAATAGATCATATAGCAATTCCCTCTCTCTGAAAATATAGAAGAAAGGAGTCTGTGCACCGATATCCGCCATAAAAGGCCCAAGCCATAACAAATGAGAAGCTATACGACTCAACTCCAGCATAATGACTCTGATATAGCTGGCTCTTTTAGGTACTTGAATATTTCCCAATTGTTCTGGTGCATTTACCGTTATTGCCTCTGTGAACATAGTAGCTAAATAATCCCAACGTGTTACGTAAGGTAGATACTGTATAATTGTTCGGTTTTCCGCAATTTTTTCCATCCCTCTGTGTAAATAACCCAATACGGGTTCACAATCAATAACATCTTCACCATCTAGAGTAACGATGAGTCGAAGAACACCATGCATTGATGGGTGGTGAGGACCCATATTGACTATCATGAAGTCTTTTCTTATATCCGGTACAGTCATATGTTTTCTTCCCCGATTCATTATTTCATGAATTGCTGAAAACGAAACGAGGTTCATCAAAATTCAAGATCTAATAAAGCAAATAATTCAAACGAATTTTCAAATTAACGAGTTTTTGGTTCCCGAATATCCAACTGACCAATTAATTCTTTATAACGTACTCTATTTTTCTTTGACAAATAAGCCAGTATACGTTGACGTTTTCCCAGAATTTTCCGCAGACCTCTCTGAGATAAATAGTCTTTTCTGTGCAATTCCAAATGTGAAGTAAGTCTCCGTATCTTATTGGTGAAACTGAATACTTGAAATTCAACAGACCCTTTGTTTTTTTCTTTTTCTTCTTGCGGAATAACTGAGATGAATGAATTTTTTACCATAAAAAGAATTCTTCTCTCTCTCTTTTTTTCTTTCTTTTCCACAGATATGGATTTTATCGATCAGGAATAATAATAATGCCAGTCATTTAGATCTGGTACACACAATAAAATAATATGGATTTATTCATAGACTACTTTCTATCGAATCCAATTGAAAATTGGATTCGATAGAAGGAGATGGTACATTTCTACACCCACAAAAGGGAATGATTGGGACTTAAGAAAATTCTGCCGATTCATTCCTAGATCCAATTGATATGATACATCATTGAATCAGTATCATGTATCAGAATCTAATGTAACACAACGTGTGTGTACATTTGTATACCTTTATATACCGGATATGACACGTGATATAGATATATAGGAAATCCACCATCAACTAAATTCTGACTCGTGGATACATATGTATCCTTGACATACTGAAACGACTGCCATTATTGGTATCAAACCAGTAGCGATTCATACAAGCTAAATCTTCTAATCGATAATTGGGCCAAAGAAACAATTTGAATTGGATAAATTTATTTATATCTGTATCAAAATGCTTGTCCTCATCCAAAAATTGCACACAGTTCCTTACGTTGTTGCCATTGAAAAATACTGAATTTCTATTCACAACATTCTCATTCTCGGAATTCAAACAAATTAGAATTCTCAATTCTCTACGACGTCTGGGAGATGGAATATTTTCAGGAACAAGCAAAGCATAATGATTTTCATCTCCATTCACAAGTGCCTTTCCATGTTGTGCAATGGATCTATCGAAATAATCTTCATCAACATATTTTTTTTCTCGGCATATTCGATTAGTTTGGTACTTATTCTTATGGACCAATGAAATACTTATGGTTTGATACATAATCCATTGTCCATCCCATTTTATAGACAGACGAACCGGTTCGATAATCAATATTCCCCCTTTTATCAATTCTGTAAGAGTTAGATCCTTCTGAATCAGCATTACATCCAGGCGCATTTCTCCTCTTTGAATAGAGGATATAGCAATTTCCCTTGGATTTATCAGCCTAAGCAGGAGACAATATACCTTGATATTATTGATCATTCTTTGATTCAAAGGATCATCCCATCTCAATTGAAAAAGCAAATACCTTTTCAGGAAGAAATCTAGTTCCGCTTCCTTATTGCTCTTGGATTGTCTTTTCTTTCTACGTTTTTTAATGTCTGATTCCGCGGAATCTTTTTCAAGATCTTTTTGTCGGTTTCGTGGATCTGATCCAAGATTCCCTTGACCCAGCTGTTCTTTTTCTTCTTGATTTCGATTCTCTAATTCAAGATATTCTTTTTGATTAGATGATAGACGAAGATCCTTTTTTTGATTTCTGTTGATGTTTTTATTTTCACTAATGTTTTCATTTCCATTCAAATTGAAAATAAGTAATTTGATTGGTATGATCCACGGTTTAATCTTATATGCATCATAAAGTAGCACAAATTCTGAGAAGAACCAGGGTTCTAGATTCGATATGGGACGATGTAGCATTTCTTCATTCATTCCCATCCAATCAAAAAAAAACCTTTTTTTTTGATTGGATGGGTTGATTTCTTGATGAATCGTGAGATAAAAAAGATCTTTCTTATCAATTATTTGATAATCATTAGTCTCAGTCTTAGTATTTTTATTAATGTTGGTTCCAGTATCTATATCGGTCCAAATCTCAATATCGATATTCTTTCTAAGAAAAAAATTGAGAATTCTCCACTCCAAATATTTTCTATCCGGATTTTTCCCCGTATCAATAATAGACCCTTCCTCTAGATAATCATTAATAGCTATACCCCCGGGTACATAAAATGATTCGGGTTTAGGCATGTTGTAATTATATGGAATCTCTCGGTCTCCATTTACTTGGAATGGCGATCCATAAATATATGAGTCCTTCCTGTCTTCATAATGAATATATTTATGTGATAAAAGATCATATCTGTAGTGTTTTTTAAATTTTTCTTTTTGACTCGGTAATGAGTTCACTACATAATTATTTTGTTTCTCGTAATGAATTAATTGGTCTTTTTCTTTTTCATATGAATCTTTTTTTGAGTCTTTATTTTGAATCATACGACGTTGATTGACTCTATTTCGCCATTTTTGCGGTACTAATTTAGACCATCTAGTCTGAGATAAATTGTATTGATAATGACCCCTTAACCAATTTTTCCATTCATTCATTCCAGAATTCGGAAGTTTCTTAGACCTTGATTTGGCATCCAATATTCCTCGTGTCCCAAAATGGTTCTTTATTCTATCCTTAAGAAAAAGATATGCTCCGCGATATTGAAGTACAGATCTCAAGTAATACTTATTAATAATTTTGATTTGTGATAAATTGTAAAATACATATGCTTGGGACAAGGAAGATAAGTCACAATAAATCGGCGATTTCTTATTACTAATATTAGAAAGAGACTTTTTTATAGTCGAAATAAAGTGAATTGCATTTTGATTTGTTTCATCAATTCCTTCTTTATTTCTTTCATCATTGTAAATGCCTTTGTCGATAATTTTTTTTGTTGATTCAAATTCAAGGAAAAGTTGTGCATTTATTCTGGGAATATTAATGTTACATAGAAAGATATCCATATAGATTCTTTCAATGAAAGATTTCATAAAATAGTGCCATTTACGTATTAATCGGGCGCCTCCTCTTTTTGATATCTGCCAAATATGTTTCTGTGATTCCGATCTTTTATCATCACAACCTGTCTCGTTAGGACTAATCTTTCTATTTGGAGTTAGAAATATTTTTCTCTTGTCTTTTGTAATCCTTTCTATTTTATTTCGGATTGTGGTTGTCCTATCAGCCAGATCCTTCATTTTTTTTTCTGTTAGTGAATAATTTGTCCAATCCACAGATCTAATTCGAATGATCGATTCATGGTTAATCTTATTACTAATTATAGAATCTTTTCTATTTTCATTCGGTTCATATACTTTCCTCAATCCAAATAAGAAAATTGGATTTACTTTTGCAAACTCTTTTATTATTCTTTTTATAAATAGAACTGTTTTGAGAATCCATCTTGTTTTTTCTTTTAAGACCCTTAGAAACCATTTTTTTCTTTCTCCTAAAGCTCTTAGAACTAGAAAACATTTCTTTTTCACTTTTCTAATTTTTTTTTCGAGTTCTTTCCAAATGGGGTCAAAAAAGGAAGGTCGTTTTCGGGGAGAACCAAAAGGTAGTTCAGTTTCCATCCCCCAGACTGTTAAAAAACCAAAATTTTCTTTTTTTCCTTTCTTTTTCATTCGATCTCTATGATCGAATCGTAGCTTAGATCTGTGCCAAGGTTTCAGACAGAAAGGAAATAGGATCTTTATTTGAATACCGTCTGTTAGCCAGTCTTTCGGAAATTCTGTTTCTGATAATTGAACACCATTATAGGTGCATTTAACATGCATTTCTCTATTCCACTCCTTCCAATCCTCGTACCACTCGGGGAATTGAAATAATAACATACGGCCGAGATTTTTAGCTATTATCAATGAAGGCAATACGATGTATTTTCTAAGAATCGATTGTGTTACTAACATAGAACCTCTTATTGCTTGAGCAAATATAATAGTATCCCAATTTTCTGCTATTGCTATCCGTTCATTCTCTTCCTTTTTCTCCTCCTTTGTTTTTTCCTTTTCTTTTGCCTCTTTTTCCTCAGAATCCGAAGTTTTTAATTCCGAACCTTTCCCCACCCAATTCCTAAAAATTAGGTTCATCATTCCGGAGATATCAAAAGAAAAAAAAAAAGTTTTGTCTA